TGGACGAATCATATAGTTTTACGATTTCATCGATTAAAAAGGTTATCAACTGAATTGTAATTAGAATTGAAACGGTCGAAAAAGAAATATGAGTTAATATGTGTTCTAAAGTTGAAAATATCATAAAAGGGGAGTTCTAAAATTATAAAATAAAAATCGGGAATTGAATTCATTATAGGATCAATTTTCTTTTTTTTAGGAGATCATATGCCGCCACTCGGACTCGAACCGAGATGCTCTAGCACTGCTTCCTAAGAGCAGCGTGTCTACCAATTTCACCATAGCGGCCTATCTTGACCTCATAATAGCCTATGAATAAGGAATCGTCTAGATTTAAGAATTCAACTGGGTGCAATATTTTTTAGGAAAGATTGAATTTGATGAATAAAATTTTGTTCAAATAGATATTTGAAGGTTCATTATTTTCGTTTAGGGGTCTTCGTTTTATTGTGTATTTTTAACTCTTCTCAACTTGAACTCCTGGAAAACTAGATAGTCCTAGTATTAAAGGATACCCCTCCCAATTTTTGAACTCGTTAAGATAAACAGAAGAATTCTTCTTCTCCATATTCTAATCTAAGAGCGGAATGAATTCCATTCCCCGTTGAGTTAATCAATAAGAAATGGAATTCGGGAATTTTATTTTCGAAATGAAATGAGTCAATTTTTGAGTCAGGCCAATTTAGATTATTCCAACATGTTATGTTTTATTACTTAGTTTATTTGTTTGTCGGACAAAAAAACTTTTTGAATTCCCGGTAGAAAGAGATTTCCCCAGGGAAAACGCTTTTAACGCTGCCCAATACCCCTTCCTTTTCCAACAATTTTTACGAATACGCTTTTTTGATGCAGAAGTACGTTTTTTTGGAACTGCCATTTAAATAAAAATGAATAGATTTTTCATTGATATAGCTGGATGTGAAAGACATCTATTGTTGATATTGTTCGAAACAATATGCGTTTTTCTAATTCACTATGTATTTCTTTTCTAGATAATATTTTTCGAAAAATCTAGAAAAATCTAAAAGAATAGAATAAGATGGGTGAATGATATGGGGAATATCATATAAAATAGTACTAAAAATAGAAAAAAAGAAGAATATTTTTAGTAACTTGTCAAACTCAGGAAAATATGGCTAATTTAACTTGAATTTCCAAATTCTAAGTAGACTAGTAATTAATCTCTTTCTTTCATATGATTTGACCAATTATAACTTCTTGATTTGAATATTTGAAATATTTAGCAGAAATTCAGAAAGAATAAGTAATAAAAAGAAATCAAAATTCAAAAATTCTATTTTAGTTAGGTTAACTTAGTACATATCTTCATTTTTTTATTGACTCCTTTCAAAAGAGGTAAGGTCCGGTTAGTCGGAACCAATTAATATTAATTAAGAATTAAAAAAAAATTATGGAACAGACATATCAATATGCGTGGATTTTGCCTTTCGTTCCACTTCCTGTTCCTATGTTAATAGGAGTTGGACTTCTTCTTTTTCCGACAGCAACAAAAAATCTTCATCGTATATGGGCCTTTCCAAGTATTTTATTGTTAAGTATAGTCATGATTTTTTCAACGAATTTGTCTATTCAGCAAATAAATAGCAGTTCTATCTATCAATATGTATGGTCTTGGACCCTCGATAATGATTTTTCTTTAGAATTTGGCTACTTCATTGATCCACTTACTTCTATTATGTTGATGTTAATCACTACGGTTGGAATTATGGTTCTTATTTATAGTGATAATTATATGGCTCATGATCAAGGATACTTGAGATTTTTTTCTTATATGAGTTTTTTTAGTACTTCCATGTTGGGATTAGTTACTAGTTCAAATTTGATACAAATTTATATTTTTTGGGAATTGGTTGGAGTGTGTTCCTATTTATTAATAGGGTTTTGGTTCACACGACCTCCTGCAGCAAATGCTTGCCAAAAGGCGTTTGTAACGAATCGTGTAGGGGATTTTGGTTTATTATTAGGAATTTTAGGTTTTTATTGGATAACCGGGAGCTTTGAATTTCGGGATTTATTCCAAATAGTCAATAACTTGATTTATAATAATGAAGTTAATTCTTCATTTGTTACTTTGTGTGCTGCTCTATTATTTGCCGGTGCAGTTGCTAAATCTGCACAATTTCCTCTTCATGTGTGGTTACCTGATGCTATGGAGGGACCCACTCCTATTTCGGCTCTTATACATGCGGCTACTATGGTAGCAGCGGGGATTTTTCTTGTCGCTCGCCTTCTTCCTCTTTTTATAGTTATACCTTATATAATGAATTTTATCTCGTTGATAGGCGTAATCACACTATTGTTAGGAGCTACTTTAGCTCTTGCTCAAAAAGACATTAAGAGGGGTTTAGCCTATTCGACAATGTCTCAATTGGGTTATATGATGTTAGCTCTAGGAATGGGGTCTTTTCAAAGTGCTCTATTGCATTTGATTACTCATGCTTATTCAAAAGCATTATTATTTTTAGGGTCTGGTTCCGTT